CTTAATTGGATTGAGCCTTGGTATGGAAACCCACTGAGTGATAACTTTCAAATTCAGAGAAACCCTGGAATTAATAAAAGGGGGCAATCCTGAGCCAAATCCTATTTTCCGAAAACAAAGGTGAAAAAGGGGATAGGTGCAGAGACTCAACGGAAGGTGTTCTAACAAATGGAGTTGGCTGCGGTAGTAGAGAAATCTTTCCATCCAAAATTCAGATAGTATTAAGGATGAAGTCAAGGATAAACGTATATACATAACGTATTGAATACTATTTTAAATGATTAAATGAGTAATGACCGCCCGAATGAATCTATATTTTTTCTATGAAAAACGAAAGAATTGGTGTGAATAGATTCTACGTTGAAGAAAGAATCGAATATTCATTGATCAACCGATTCACTCCATAGTCTGATAGATCTTTTCAAGAACTGATTAATCTTAATCGGACGAGAATAAAGATAGAGTCCCATTCTACATGTCAATGCCGGCAACAATGAAATTTATAGTTAAGAGGAAAATCCGTCGACTTTTAAAATCATGAGGGTTCAAGTCCCTCTATCCCCAAAAAGACTATTTGACTTCCCAACTATTTCCTCTTTTTGTTAGCGGTTCAAAATTCCTTATCCATTCACCCTATTCTCTTAGAATTGATCCGGGTGGAAATGCCCTTATTCTTATCACATCTATATGATATACATACAAATCATACAAATGAACATCTTTGAGCAAGAAATCCCCATTTGAATGATTTACAATCTATCTAATTACTCATACTGAAACTTCCAAAGTCCTCTTTTTTAAGATCCAAGCAATTTCAGTACCTAAGTAAAACTTTGGAATCCCCTTTCCTTCTTTTATTTGACATAGACCCCATTTTCTAATAAAATGAAGATGCTACATTGGGACTGGTCGGGATAGCTCAGCTGGTAGAGCAGAGGACTGAAAATCCTCGTGTCACCAGTTCAAGTCTGGTTCCTGGCATAAGATTTATTTCTATGAGTTTCTCTTCTATAAATTAAATTAATTGATATGAATTGAATCCCCATTCCTATTCATTTTCATTTATAGTTTAAATCCTAATAATACTTTTATACACTGCGGAGAGATATACCCCATCTATAAAACTATAAAATAGATGGGTAGAATTTTTTAGATACTTTATCTAAAAAAAATTAGATTCTATTTCATCTTTTTTATTTCTCCTATCGTTCAAAAAGAATGTTAATACTTCATATATATTCAAAAGGTTAAATTGAAATTAGTTGGTTGAGATACTCAAAAGTCGAATCTAGCGGAATTGAAATAGACAAGAGATACAAATAAATAGAATTCAATACTCCTTCAGTTCTTTGTATTTTCTTTCATATTCGATTTAGTCATTCCTACTTACATAACTTTGTAAAACTGTTTAAGTAATGTGCATAGTACAAAGTCAAAGTTCATGATGTCGAACTCCTTTGGTTCATCCTATTGGTTCGTCGTCTCATCTGAAATAAGCATCTTTCAAAGAAAATAGATGGGATGTGAGAATCCTAACGAATCGCCTAATTGTCTTTTTTTTGTTAGACTATGGATATCTGAAATTGTATAAGTGGAAATTCATTTCTTATCAGTCAATGAGCATCTTGTATTTCATAAAAATTGGGGGCAATATAATCCTTGCGTAAGGGCCATCCTATCCAGCTTTCCGGCATTAAGATACGTTTCAAGCGGGGATGATTCTCATAAGAGATTCCCAACATATCATAGGATTCTCGTTCTTGAAAATCCACACTTTTCCAAACCCAGAAGACGGATGGAATCCTAGGATTCCTCCTTGAGACAAATACTTTTATGCATACCTCTTCCGGTTGATCTACACCATACTTTATTCTTGTAAGATGATACACACTAGCTAACAGCCCGCCGGGCGCTACATCATAGGCGCATTGTGAGCGTAGATAATTGTAACCATATACATATAAAATGACAGCAATGGAATGCCAATCCTGGGGCTTTATTTGTAAAGTCTCTGTTCCTTGGTAATCAAAGCCCAAAGATCTATGAATTAGTCCATGCTTGACTAGCCAAGCAGACAAACGACCCTGCATCTTTTTTATCTCTCCCCTATTTTTTTGTATTATTTGTATAAGTATTTCACATTTACGATGAAATTTATGAAGATTGTCCTGTTATGTGTTATTTTGTACAAAGAAATACTGTCTAATTCACCAATTAATGGGAAGAGACTTAACTTTTGTATTTGAAAAATGTTTCAGTAGGTATCTCTGACATCGACCTAGATGCCGGTTGATAAAGGATTCCTTGATCATAATTTCCAGTATGAATACTGTGCCCAATATGAAGCTTATGATTGGAAGTAAAACACCGATTCACTCGTTGAGACCTAATTCTATCTTCATAGATTTCTCGAGATATTTTCTTACGAAGTTTTGTTATAGCATCTATAACTGCTTCTGGGTTAGGTGGACAGCCTGGCAAATAGACATCCACAGGAATT